CCCAAGATACTAATAATAATGATGAAAGGGACGACATTGCTTTGATACGTTATTCGCAACAATCGGATTTTCGTCGAGACATAATCAAAGGCTCAATGCGCGCTCAAAGGCGTAAAACAGCTATTTGGAAAACCTTTCAAGCAAACGTACACTCCCTTCCTTTTTTGGACAGAATCGACAAAGATGTTTATTTTTCTTTTGATATGTTGAGGCCGATAAAAAAAAAATTTCAACATTGGCTATGGAAAAAGCCAGAATTCAAAATTTCAGACTATAGAGAGAAAAAATCAAAAGATAAAAAAAAAGAAGAAGAAAAAAGAAGGGAGAATGCACGTATAGAAATAGCGGAAACCTGGGATAGCATTGTAGTTGCTCAAGTAATAAGAGGTTTTGTATTAGTAATCCAATCAATTCTGAGAAAATATATTATATTACCCTCATTGATAATAGTTAAAAATATTGGTCGTATACTATTATTTCAATTTCCTGAATGGTCGGAGGATGTAAAGGATTGGAAAAGAGAAGTGCATGTTAACTGCACTTATAATGGTGTTCAATTAGCAGAAAAAGAATTTCCGAAAAACTGGTTAATAGACGGTATTCAGATAAAGATCCTATTTCCTTTTCGTCTGAAACCTTGGCACAAATCTAAGCTTAAGCTACGAAACAATTATAAGGATCCAATGAAAAAGAAAGAACAACAAAATGATTTTTGTTTTTTAACAGTTTGGGGAATGGAAACTGAACTTCCTTTTGGTTCGCCCAGAAAACAACTTTCGTTTTTTGAACCTATTTTTAAAGAACTCAAAAAAAGACTTATAAAATTAAAAAAGAAATGTTTTAGAATTCTAATAATTTTAAAAGAAAGAACAAAATTATTTCTAAATGTCTCAAAAGAAAGAAAAAAATGGGTTATTAAAAATATTGTATTTCTAAAAAAAATAATAAAAGAACTTTCAAAAATGAACCCAATTCTATTAGTTGGATTAAGAGAAATAGAACTATATGAATTGAGTGAAAGCAAAAAAGAAAAAAATTTGATAATCGATAACGAGCTAATTCATGAACCGTCCATTAACATTCAATCTACAAATTGGACAACTTTTTCATTAACAAAAAAAAAAATACAAGATCTAACTAATAGAACAAACACAACCATAAATCAAATACAAAAAATTTCAAAAGACAACAAAAAAGGATTTCTAAGTCCACATATAAATATTAGTTCTAATAAAATGAGTTATAATGATAAAAGATTGGAATTACCAAAAAATATTTTGCAGCTATTAAAAAGAAGAAATGTTCGACTAATCCGTAAATCAAATTATTTTATAAAATTTTTCATTGAAAGAATATATAGAAATATATTTTTATTTATCAGTAATATTCCTAAAATAAATGCACAACTTTTTTTTTATTTTTTTGAATCATTAAAAAAAATTGTTAATAAAACCAGTTCCTATAATAACTATATTTACAATAATGAAAGAAATCAAGAAAAAATTGATAAAACAAATCAAAAGATAACGCAGTTTATTTCGACTATAAAAGAGTCACTTTCTAATATTAATAATAAGAACTTGGAAACTTTTTGTAATTTATCTTATTTGTCACAAGCATATGTCTTTTACAAATTATCACAAAGCCGGGGTTTTAACTTTTTTAATTTATATAAGTTAAGATTAAGATCTGTCTTTCAATATAATGGAGCTTTTCTTTTTCTTAAGAATGAAATAAAGGATTATTTTCTTGGAACACAAAAAATATTTCATTCCGAATTAAGACATAAGAACATCCCCAATTATGAAATAAATCAATGGAAAAATTGCTTAAGGGGTTATTATCAAAATAATTTATCTCAGTCTAGATTAGTACCACAAAAAGGTATAAATATAGTAAATCAACACTCTATAGCTCAAAATAACCATTTAAACAAATATGATTCATATGAAAAAAATCCATTAATTAACTCCGAAAAAAAAAATGTTAAAAAAAAATATAGATATGATCTTTTATCATATAATTTTATTAATTATGAAGATAAGAAAAACTCATCTATTTATGGATTACCATTACAAGTAAATAATAACCAAGAGATTTTTTATAATTATACCGAACATAAACGAAAATTATTTAATATGCTGGTAGGTATCCCTATCAATAATTATCTAGTAGAAGATAATATTATAGATATAAAGAACAATCCGGATAGAAAAAATTTCGATTGGATAATTCTCAATTTTTGTCTTAGAAAGAAAATGGATATTAGGGCCTGGATCAATATGGATACTGACGCCAACAGTAATAAATATACTAAACCTAGGGCTAATAATTATCAAATAATTGATAAAATCGACAAGAAAGATCTTTTTTATCCCACGATTCATCAAAATCAAGAAATGAATCCATCCAAAAAAAAACTTTTTGATTGGATGAGAATGAATGAAGAAATACTAAGTTGTCCCATATCGAATCTCGAACTTTGGTTTTTCCCAGAATTTTTGATACTTTATACTTCGTATAAGATTAAACCATGGTACATACCAATCAAATTTCTCCTTTTAAATCTTAATGTAAATGAAAATGCCAGTGGAAATAAAAATAAAAAAACGACTGGAAAGAAAAAAAGAGATATCTTTATATCAATATTTTCAAATGAAAAAAAATATCTTGAATTAGAAAAACAAAATCAAGTAGAAAAAGAATACGGAATCAAAACAGATTTTGAATCAACTCTCTCAAACCAAGAAAAAGATATTGAAGAAAATTATGCGGTATCAAAGATGAAAAAAAATAAAAAACAATCCAGGACCAACATGGAAGCGGAGTTTGATTTCTTACTAAAAAGGTATTTGCTTTTTCAATTGAGATGGGACGATTCTTTAAATAAAAAAATGATCGATAACATCAAAGTATATTGTTCCCTGCTTAGACCGATAAACCTAAGAGAAATTACTATAGCCTCTATTCAAAGGGGAGAAATAAATCTGGATCTTCTAATGATTCAGAAAAATTTCATTCTTACAGAATTGATTAAAAAGGGAATATTACTTATTGAACCAGTTCGTCTGTCTAGAAAAAATGAAGGACAATTTATTATGTATCAAACTATAGGTATTTCGTTGGTTCATAAAAGTAAACACACAATTAATCAAAGGTATCGAGAAAAGGGCCTTGTTGATACGAAGAATTTTGATGAATTCATTTCAAAACATCAAAAGATGACTGAAAATCGAGACAAAAATCATTATGATTTGTTTGTTCCTGAAACTATTTTATCCCCTAGACATCGTAGAGAATTGAGAATTCTAATTTGTTTCAATTCTAGGAATAGAAATGGTATACCTAGCAATGCATTTTTTTGTAATGAAAATAAGGTAAAGAGTCCGGTTTTGAATAAAAGCAAAATAAATCAAAATAATATAATTAGATTAAAGTTCTTTCTTTGGCCTAATTATCGATTAGAAGATTTCGCTTGTATGAATCGCTATTGGTTTGATACCAATAATGGCAGTCGTTTCAGTATGGTAAGGATACATATGTATCCGCAATTTAAAAATGAACTTAAGCGTGTACTGAAAAAAAGTGAAATACGGATTGATTTTATTTCCCGTACTATATTGCATATATGAAGACAAATAGATGCACACCTATATTGTTTTCTATTCCATTATGATACACGATACTAATTTAATGACATATCAATATCTAGAAATAATGCAAAAATCTTCTTAGTTTCTTTTTAAATTTTAGATATAATTTTTTATCTTTTGTGAGTGCAGACAACTATCTTTTTGTTTACCTATTCGAATCCAATTTTAAAATTGGAAATTATTCACAAAATTAAGATTATTGTATTGTGTATGCCAAATTAAAAAAAAAAAAATGAATAGCATTATTATTATTGATCAATAAAAATATCTAGCAAAGCAATAAGGGCCGGTGGGGGGGGAAGATTTCATTTTATGATAAAAAAGTCATTCATCTCGGTTATTTCACACGAAGAAAAAGAAAAAAACAGGGGGTCTGTTACATTTCAAATACTAAGCCTCACTAATAGGATACGAAAACTTTCTTCACATTTGGAATTGCACAGAAAAGACTATTTATCTCAGAGAGGCCTCCGTAAAATTTTGGGAAAACGCCAAAGGATGCTGTCTTATTTGTCAAAGAACAATAGAATACGTTATAAAGAATTAATTAATCAGTTAGATATTCGGGAATCAAAAACGCGTTAATTTGAATTTGAGGAAGCGTTTTGAATTATTGAATTATTTGATTTATTAGATCTTGATTTTTTTTTTTTTTAATGAACTTATTTTCGCTTTTCAGTAATTCATGAAAGAATCAATCGAGGAAAAAGAAAAACCTATGAATATACCAGCTCCAAGAAAAGACCTCATGATAGTAAATATGGGTCCCCACCACCCATCAATGCATGGTGTTCTTCGACTCATCGTTACTCTCGATGGTGAAGATGTTATTGACTGTGAACCAATATTAGGCTATTTACACCGAGGAATGGAAAAAATTGCGGAAAACCGAACAATTATACAATATCTGCCTTATGTAACGCGTTGGGATTATTTAGCTACTATGTTCACAGAAGCAATAACCATAAATGGACCGGAGTTGTTGGGAAATATCCAAGTGCCTAAAAGAGCCAGCTATATCAGAGCAATTATGTTGGAGTTGAGCCGTATAGCTTCTCATCTGTTATGGCTTGGTCCTTTTCTGGCAGATATTGGGGCGCAGACTCCTTTCTTCTATATTTTCAGAGAAAGAGAATTAGTATATGATCTATTTGAAGCTGCCACCGGTATGAGAATGATGCATAATTTTTTTCGGATCGGAGGAGTAGCGGCTGATTTACCTCACGGCTGGATAGATAAATGTTTAGATTTTTGCGATTATTTTTTAATAGGAGTTACTGAATATCAAAAACTTATTACCCGAAATCCTATTTTTTTAGAACGAGTTGAGGGAGTAGGCGTTATTGGTAGAGAGGAAGTAATAAATTGGGGTTTATCAGGACCAATGCTGCGAGCTTCTGGAATACAATGGGATCTTCGTAAAGTTGATCATTATGAATGTTACGACGAATTTGATTGGGAAGTACAGTGGCAAAAAGAAGGAGATTCATTAGCTCGTTATCTAGTCCGAATTGGTGAAATGACAGAATCTATAAAAATTATTCAACAGGCTCTAGAAGGAATTCCAGGGGGTCCATATGAGAATTTAGAAATCCGATACTTTGATAGAGAAAGGAATCCAGAATGGAATGATTTTGACTATCGATTTATTAGTAAAAAACCCTCTCCTACATTTGAATTGCCGAAACAAGAACTCTATGTGAGAGTTGAAGCTCCAAAAGGAGAATTGGGAATTTTTTTGATAGGGGATCAGAGTGGTTTTCCTTGGAGATGGAAAATTCGCCCGCCGGGTTTTATCAATTTGCAAATTCTTCCTCAGTTAGTTAAAAGAATGAAATTGGCCGATATTATGACAATACTAGGTAGCATAGATATCATTATGGGAGAAGTTGATCGTTAAAATGATAAGTCATACACCAGAAGTACAAGATATTAATTCTTTTTCTAGATTCGAATTTTTAAAAGAGACCTATGGAATTATATGGGCCTTTATTCCTATTTTTACTCCTGTATTGGGAATCACAATAGGTGTACTAGTAATTGTATGGTTAGAAAGAGAAATATCCGCAGGGATACAACAACGTATTGGACCTGAATACGCCGGACCTTTGGGAGTTCTTCAAGCTTTAGCAGATGGGGCAAAGCTACTTTTCAAAGAAAATCTTTTTCCATCTAGAGGAGAAACTCGTTTATTCAGTATCGGACCATCCATTGCGGTCATATCCATTTTAGTAAGCTATTCGGTAGTTCCTTTTGGTTCTCACCTTGTTTTAGTGGATCTCAATATCGGTGTTTTTTTATGGATTGCCATTTCAAGTATTGCTCCCATTGGCCTTCTTATGTCAGGATATGGTTCAAATAATAAATATTCTTTTTTAGGCGGTCTACGAGCTGCTGCTCAATCGATTAGTTATGAAATACCATTAACTTTATGTGTGTTATCAATATCTCTACGTGCGATTCGTTAAGACATAAATTGTTCTCTATTTCTTCTTTTCTAGGAAAAGGGCGGAATGAATTGAGTAAATATCTTCATCTTTTATTCATTATTTGGATGGATGAACTAAATCAGATAGTTATATGAGTGAAAGAAAACAGCTTTTATAAAAAAGCAGTAAAAAAATTGAGTCTCATTTTCTATGTATATAGAGTTAAAGAGTTGAGCGGAAATAAACATAAGTATAAGAAAGCGTTTGCCCCAAGATTAGGTGATTAGTCATCCTGACTTGAAGCGGGTTCAAAAGATCAACCATATTGAGTTTTCACTATCGTTTGTATGTATTCTCATACATGTATTACCTTAACGGATGATTGAACAAAAACGAGTGGATGGTTAGAAACACCAAGATACACAAAGGATTAGTAATGGAGATTATGTAAAAGAATATTTCTGCATAATATACAAAGAATATTAATTGGGGCTTTACGTTAGTAGAAATGATCAGGCAGTACGCCCGACGATTCCGATCCAGAGTATGCTCCTATTCGTCGATTAAATAAATCACTATTGGAAACGAAATAATCCTTTACTTTATTTATTTTTTTTATTTTGTAAGTCCCCCCCTTTTTCAGAAAGAGAAAGAAGAATAGAAACGAAAGAATAAAAAAGATCTTTTTTATTCTTTACTGTATACTTTTATCCTTTCCTTTCTATATCCATATTTATATAGATAGAATTCGTATCATAATTTATGAATTAATGTATATATAATTCTTTTTCGTAAGTGAAAAGGACGAGTTATTTATATTTTTACAAGTTACAAGGAGTATTTGATTGAAGAATTAAGTTATTACTCAAAAAATAAAATATTGAAATAATTATTGAAATTATTAAATAAAGGATGAGATCAATTCAGAAGTACTTTATTTTTATATTTTTAAAAATTATATATAATTATTATAATTATTAAAGCAGAACAGACAGAATTAAATTGGTCTAATTCGGGATCGAATGATAAATTTTGACCTTATCCATCTTATAAATATATCAAGATAAAATAAAATTGACCCGATCCTTAGATTTATTTAAGGTCCTCAAGGAGCCGTATGCGGTGAAAATCTCATGTACGGTTCTGGAATAGCGACGGTAACAGTGATGGTATCGCCGACTATGATTATCTAATAGTTCAAGTACAGTTGATATAGTTGAGGCGCAATCAAAATATGGTTTTTGGGGGTGGAATTTGTGGCGTCAACCTATAGGGTTTATTATTTTTCTAATTTCTTCCCTAGCAGAATGTGAAAGATTACCCTTTGATTTACCAGAAGCAGAAGAAGAATTAATAGCAGGGTATCAAACCGAATACTCGGGTATCAAATTTGGTTTATTTTACGTTGCTTCCTATCTAAACCTATTAGTTTCTTCATTATTTGTAACAATTCTTTACTTAGGTGGTTGGAATATCTCTATTCCGTACATATTTGTTTTTGATTTTTTTGAAATAAATAAAACATATGGTGTTTTTGAACCCACAATTGGTATGTTTATTACATTAGCTAAAACTTATTTGTTCTTGTTCATTCCTATCACAACAAGATGGACTTTACCTAGGCTAAGAATGGACCAGCTATTGAATCTTGGATGGAAATTTCTTTTACCTATTTCTCTCGGTAATCTATTATTAACAACTTCTTCCCAACTCTTTTCACTGTAAAAGAACATGATATCCTATATTCTCAACTTGGATGAAACAAGAGAAATAAACAAACATAAAATTATTCATATATATTCACGATATGTTCCCTATGATAACCGGGTTCATGAATTATGGTCAACAAACAGTCCGAGCTGCAAGGTACATAGGTCAAAGTTTCATGATTACCTTGTCCCACGTAAATCGTTTACCCATAACTATTCAATATCCTTATGAAAAGGTAATCGCTGCGGAGCGTTTCCGCGGTCGAATCCATTTTGAATTTGATAAATGTATTGCTTGTGAAGTATGTGTTCGTGTATGTCCTATAGATCTGCCCGTCGTTGATTGGAAATTGGAAACTGATATTCGCAAGAAACAATTACTTAATTACAGTATTGATTTCGGAATCTGTATATTTTGTGGTAACTGTGTTGAGTATTGTCCAACAAATTGTTTATCAATGACTGAAGAATATGAGCTTTCTACTTATGATCGTCACGAATTGAATTATAATCAAATTGCTCTAGGTCGTTTACCAATGTCAGTAATTGACGATTATACAATTCGAACAATTCTGAATTCTCCTCAAATAAAAAATAAGTAAATCCTTGATTAAAGAAAAATTTTGAATCACTAAGGTTCATTAAAGAAATGAGTTTTTTCATTTTGTTTGGTCTGAATAACTACAAATCTCAACTATATGATTGGTTGGTAAAAAGTACGTCTCAATTTGGATTGAAAGGATTGAAAATTCATTAATTAATATATCTGACATTATTTCGAAATGTATAGTTTCGGATTCGAACTACTCTATTCAGATAAAACAAAAAATTAGTCCAATAACTGTACCCCACATTAATTCACACCCCTTAGGATTTAATTCAATTAGAAATTTCTTACGAATCATCAACAATTTTTTCTGGTCTGGTCTCAATAAGGTCATGAAAAACATTTCAATTTATTTATCTCTTATTTTACATAAAATGGATTTGCCTGGACCAATACATGATTTTCTTTTAGTCTTTCTGGGATTAGGTCTTATCTTAGGAGGTATAGGAGTAGTATTACTTACCAACCCAATTTATTCTGCCTTTTCGCTGGGATTAGTTCTTGTTTGTATATCCTTATTATATATTCTATCAAATTCATATTTTGTAGCCGCCGCACAACTCCTTATTTACGTGGGAGCTATAAATGTTTTAATCATATTTGCTGTGATGTTCATGAATGGTTCAGAATATTACAAAGATTTTAATCTTTGGACCGTTGGGAATGGGTTTACTTTGCTGATTTGTACAAGTATTTTTGGTTTACTAATAACTACTATTACGGATACATCATGGTACGGGATTATTTGGACTACAAGATCAAACCAGATTATAGAGCACGATTTGATAAGTAATAGTCAACAAATTGGAATTCATTTATCAACAGATTTTTTTCTTCCATTTGAATTCATCTCAATAATTCTTTTAGCCGCTTTGATAGGTGCAATTACCGTGGCGCGTCAATAATAAATCTATAAAATTAAAATTGGTAACAGCAATCTAAATTAAACTTCATTCTGTGTTATCACATTTATTTACCTTCAATTAGAATTTAAAATTGTTTATGTCTAAAATCTAAAATCGAAATTCTTTTACTTTTTTTTATTCGATCTATTACCAATATATTTCTTTATTCCGTACTTTTTATATTATAGTCAATCCTTTCTATTATTGTTCATATTATATTGAAATGAATCGAAATTGATAAGGAGTTGGTCAATGATGCTCGAACATGTACTTGTTTTGAGTGCCTACTTATTTTCTATCGGTATCTATGGATTGATCACCAGCCGAAATATGGTTAGAGCTCTTATGTGTCTTGAACTTATACTAAATGCGGTTAATATAAATTTTGTAACATTTTCTGATTTTTTTGATAGTCGCCAATTAAAAGGAAATATTTTTTCCATTTTTGTTATAGCCATTGCAGCCGCTGAAGCCGCCATTGGACCAGCTATTGTTTCGTCAATTTATCGTAATAGAAAATCAACTCGTATCAATCAATCGAATTTGTTGAATAAGTAGTATGAATGATAAGTAGTATTAACCATACAAATTAGAATATTCATAAATTCGACTTAGTGTGTATTATACATAATGTATGATCGTGTTTGCGAAAATATAAGAAATTAAAGTATCTTGGTTCTCTCCCATGAGTTGATCC